GTTTATAGTATTAAGCGAAAGGTTATACCTATACCTATGGGGTTAGGTTAATCCTACTCCACTAGTACCAATAGGCGGCATGGGGGAAGAAGCACTACGCTTAGGAATCAACAACACTAGAAAACTTTGTAAAAAAAAAAAAAATAAATCCTTCCTTTCTTATCGGGATCGGGACTAACTAGAATGGTTGGGACAATAAACATCCATCTCGTTCGTATTTGGGATACCCATATAACCATCGAAGACTGTTGAAGTGACTAATTCCGGGAAATTTAGCAGCGTTGAGGACAAAGAAATTGTTGAAGTGACTGTAATAACATACTTGATGTTAATAAAAGATCCTTCTACAGGAAGGTTGGCTAGAGATTTCGTGTAAAAATACTAGTCCCACGAAGTTGATAATGAGAATATTGCAATCTTTTTGGATTTGATTCCATGGATGTGTATCATTATACACATAAAGGAGGAGCCGTATGAGATGAAAATCTCACGTACGGTTCTGGAACGGAGATTCTTTGAACCGAATGACGACCGTAACGGATGTCGGCTCAATCTGAAGGAAATTATGCGGAAGCTTTACAGAATTATTATGAGGCTATGCGACTGGAAATTGATCCCTATGATCGAAGTTATATACTTTATAACATAGGCCTTATACACACAAGTAACGGAGAACATACAAAAGCTTTGGAATACTATTTTAGGGCACTCGAACGAAACCCCTTCTTACCTCAAGCTTTTAACAATATGGCCGTGATCTGTCATTACGTGCGACTATCTCCACTATAGAAAAAAAGAAAAGAACGAACAACTCCACTAATACTAATAAAAAAATGAAAAAAAAAAATAAATAAATACTAGACAAAAAAAATAGGCTTTCTACATATATAGATCGTTCGAAACAACGATTGTTATGAGCTGTAGCAAAGAAAGAAACTTCATAGAAGTCAAAATATGAAGAAATAGAATATATATGCCTAGATACTTTTTTTCGATGGATAAAAGATATAATTGATAGAGGAAGCACCGTAAAGATCAATTAACAAGGTTTTTGGCCGATACAACAAGAACTGCTTACTTATATCATGATAGATTAGGAATCTACTTATGTAATAAAGTGGATCCCCTAAGGTTGTGAGCAGCGGTGTAGTATCAGATCCCAAAGATAGTAAGTCTTTTCTTATGAAGAAAAGTCTTTCTCAAAGATTCTATAGAAATGGATATCTCATATATGTAAAGTATATGAGATATGAAATCGAGATAGTTACCTTTCAGAAAATTTCAATAAGAACGAGCATTAGTGTTAATGTCGATGCTTTATTCTTCGGAAGGTAGGAAAAAAGATAAAACTAAAAACAATGGATTAAGAATTTAATCCAAATTCAAGTTTGAAACTCATGTAATTAACCTCTTTTCTTGTTCGTAACTCCAGAAAAAAAAATGGAAGATAAAAAGAATTGACTGTTGAGCCGTATGAGTCAGGAAACTCTCAAGTACGGTTCTAAGGGAAGGAATTTACTCACCTATTCCGACCGCGGAGAACAGGCCATTCGACAGGGAGATTCTGAAATTGCGGAATCTTGGTTTGATCAAGCCGCTGAATATTGGAAACAAGCTATAGCCCTTACCCCTGGGAATTATATTGAAGCACAGAATTGGTTGAAGATCACAGGGCGTTTTGAATAAGAACACTCTAGTTTATTATTTTCTTTTTTTTTTATTCTAATATTCTATATTTTCTATAATTCTCTTTCTATTCTATTCTCTTCTCTGATAGAGAATAGAATAGAAAGAGAATCTTGAATTTGTTATAGTTTATTGTTTGTTGTCCTCATCCGTAAAATAAAACGGATCATTTATAAAGCAAAAAACAATCAAAAAATTTTCTTATATCCCTTCTAAAATCGTTCTATTTCATCTGATATTTCGTTATGTTCCTTAGTAATGCTAATAACTGTTCACGTGATTTGAAATAAAGTACCTAAGAATATCTTCTCTGTAAGATATGCAAGAAAGACAAAAAGTTTCATTTGTTCCATCTAGGAATCTCTAAGTGAAATCTGAATAGACTAGGTTGCACAAAAAATTCTTTAACTTCATGAAATTCAAAGTTCAGAAAAGGTTTTAGAATAAAAAAAAAAAGGTCCGTTGAGCGCCTCACTACTATGTCATAATAGATCCGAACACTTGCCCCGGATTAACTTCCGGATCATAATTGTTCTAGTGAATAACTAAAGAAAATATAGAGTAGATAGATGGGAGATAGAAGAGAAAGATAGTCAATATAAACATCTATCATAAGTTCACTAATTATGTTTTATGTTGGCGGGTCTCTTTGTATGTGTTGTCCGGAAAGAGGAGGACTCAATGATTATTCGTTCGCCGGAACCAAAAGTCAAAATTTTGGTAGATCCAGAAGTCAAAATTTTGGTAGATAGGGATCCCATAAAAACTTCTTTCGAGCAATGGGCAAAACCTGGTCATTTCTCTAGAACAATAG